GCTAAATATAAGAATAGATAAGAAGAAATTCGCCCCCCCCCTATATATTTAATCCCTTCTCCCAGAAAGAAACTTGCAACACCAACCCCATTCGTAACTCCATCAATTACTCGTCGATCAAAAGAATGAGCTAGTTGAGCTAATCCTCGTATACCCCTAATGAATACTTTTTCGTAATAAACGTCTATGTAGCCGCGATTGTATGACCAGTTGTATATGACATTTATTATTTGTTCTAAGCGAATTCTCATTTTAGGACCCATTTTAGCAAATGAATTGATTAAGTACAAATTTTGTCGGTCTGAATAGACAGACCCATATAGAACGGATGCTATAAATATTCCAAAATAGGCTATACTGACTGAATAAAACGCATTCGTCACAAATTTATACCAATCTTCAGTTGAATTCTGATGTAAAAGTTTCATCGATGGGGTTAACCATTTCGATAATATGTCAACCTCCATTACTTCTTGCCCGAAACGAATTCCTATGCATCCAACGAACAAAGTAAATATGGCCAATATAAGCAGGGGAAATAACATGGTATTGTCCGATTCATGCGGATATAGTAAAGTATAAGGGTCCTTATTCAAAAAATGAGTACTAAAAGATGATCGCATGTTTCTTACATAACCGGCAATTTTATATGTATTAGAAAACGGGCAACTCGAAAAGGAGGACTTGTCATTATTATTCCTTGTTGCTAAAAGCAAATTACTGCTAACTGGTTTGGAACCTTCTTGCCCCCATATAGATATTGAATAGAAGGAACTATTTGTATGTCCGCTGTAATTTTTAAAATTACTACGTAAATGTCCTTCGAAAGTAAGTAGATACATACGAAACATATAAAATGCAGTTAATCCTGCTGTGTAGCAAGCTATTGTCGCAAAAATCGGTGAATACAACCAACTATCATTAATAATTTCGTCTTTGGACCAAAAACAAGCGAGGGGTGGAATACCACAAAGAGAAAGTGTACCTAAAAAAAAAGTTGTTTTTGTAATTGGCATATATTTGGTTAAACCACCCATAAGAACCATATTCTGGCTCTTAGCTGGAGAATACCCAACAATGGGTTCCATGGAATGAATGATTGATCCAGATCCTAAAAACAATAATGCTTTAGAATAAGCATGAGTGATCAAATGGAATAAAGCGGCTCGATAAGAACCTATACCCAAAGCTAACATAATGTATCCCAATTGAGACATCGTGGAATAAGCTAAACTTCTCTTAATATCTCTTTGAGCAAGAGCCAAGGTAGCTCCTAATAGTACCGTTATTAGCCCTATCAAAGAAATGATATTCATTATGTAAGGTATGCCTATGAAAAGAGGAAGAAGCCGAGCTACAAGAAAAATTCCTGCGGCTACCATAGTAGCCGCATGTATAAGAGCCGAAATAGGAGTAGGTCCCTCCATAGCATCAGGTAACCATACATGAAGCGGGAATTGCGCGGATTTAGCAACTGCACCAAGGAATAATAAGAAGGCACACAACGTAGCAAATGAGGAATTAATCTCATTGTTATTAATGATCGAATCATTGAATATTTCGAATAAATCCTGAAATTCGAAACTACCTGTTATTAAATAAAAACCTAAGATTCCTAATAATAAACCAAAATCCCCCACACGATTAGTCACAAACGCTTTTTGACAGGCATTTGCTGCAATTGGTCGGGTAAACCAAAAACCTATTAACAAATAGGAACACATTCCCACAAGTTCCCAAAAAATATGGATTTGTATCAAATTGGGACTAGTAACTAATCCCAGCATAGAAGTATTGAAAAAACTCATATAAGCAAAAAATCTCAAATATCCTTGGTCATGAGACATATAATTATCACTATAGATAAGAACCATGATTCCAACAGTAGTGATTAATATCGACATAATAGAAGTAAGTGGATCAATCAAGTAGCCGAACTCTAAGGAAAAATCACTGGTGATGCTCCAAGACCATAGATATTCATAAATTGAGCTACCGTTTATTTGCTGGATCGCCAGCTTGGTGGAAAAGACCATAACTATACTTAACAATAAAACAGCGGGAAAAGCCCATATACGACGAATATTTTTTGTTGCTGTTGGAATAAGCAGGAGTCCCAATCCTATTAACATAGTAACTAGAAGCGGAACGAAAGGTATAATCCATGCATATTGATATGTGCGTTCCATAATAATAAAATCAAATCTTTTTCTTCTATTTTCTTCTATATTATAATTATATTAATTATTGTTCCCAATTCATATTCATCACCAGTTATTATTTTTTTTAAACACAAACCAAAATAAGGATACGGAAAAGAAAGAACATTCTTTTTTATTATTCTCGCTCTTCCTCGCCTATTTCAAATTTAACCCAAGGAGTTACAATTGAATTGGTCAAATGATATAATTAATTAATCAAATTATTGGTTAATACTGGGCTGGGGGTTAAGTAGTTATTAGCTTTTGATATGGATCATGAGATCCACAAATAACTCGACCCAACAAGATCTAATTATTTTATCCAAAATCATTAACAAATTTAAGTTTCATTTGAAACTGATTGATTGGCTTCCACCAGAACTTGTGGGAAATTCTATGATACTTGTAACCTCCCATAGAGGTGAAGTAAGAGGTTACTAAAATTGCCTTAATCAAGTTCAAGTAATGGATCATTGAACAAAAGTCTTATTTGAATCGTGGGGACGCTATGCTTGAATTTGATCAATTGATAGAGAAAATATTTTGGTTTTATCTCATTTAGGTAATGTAATGAATTTCTGGTTATTGTTATTAAGTGTATCACGACGGTAGGTATATATATGGTATATTTCAAATAGACTGAGATAGGAATTGGAACCTTTTCTTTGATTTTTCCCTTTTTTATCTTATTTATCATTTATCAGCGGGAGTCGATTCCATTGGTAGTTGATACCATCGATCCTAATGAATGGAGATATGAAGCAATCAGTGCAATTTTCTTTCTTCTGACATTGTCATTGTATGCAATAATAATGAATACTTCAAAAAGAAAAAAAAAAAGATAACTCTTTTTTTCTATGAGAGTTATACTTAGCGAATCGCATCTCCTTTCTTTTTATTCTCCAACTTTTGTTTTGGTCCCCAGCAATAATTAATTAATTAATTAATTATATGCTATATGCGCGCATTTGTATGTTATGAAGAAAACCTATGAACTAAATAATAGATATATGAATAGAAAGAATTAATGATCTATTTTGAACAATAAATGTCTTTCACATTCAACTTAGAAAAGTTAATAACTTGTTTTTTGCATGGCGGTTCCAAAAAAACGTACTTCTATATCAAAAAAGCATATTCGTAGAAATTTTTGGAAGAGAAAGGGATATTGGGCAGCGGTAAAAGCTTTTTCTTTAGCTAAATCCATTTCTACCGGTTATTCAAAAGGTTTTTTTGTACGACAAAAAAAATAAAATAAAAAAGCAAAGAATAAATAATAATGCGATAAGAAACCCTTCAGATGATCTAAATCAACATGAATCAATGATTGGATAAATTAGTAATTAATAATTCTGTATCGTATACTGGGTCCTAAAAATGGCACTATTTGTGTTTTGTTTGAAACAAAGAAACAAAGGGCGTTATTAGACGCAAGATACAAGGTTCAATATAGTGAGTAGAGTACATTTTTTTTTTATGATTTGCGAGATGGGGATTGCCATTTTCCCCATCGATTTGCTATTACTAAGCTCTAAGATAAGCTAATAACAATTATTGAACCTTCAAATATTGACTTGAATGACTATTCTTCGATTGATTCAATAATAATCTATTGCAATTGCATTGAACCTCTCAATCTCGACGATTGAACATGGATAGGTTAGTATTACTTCGAACAAGCCGCCATGGTGAAATCGGTAGACACGCTGTTCTTAGGAAGCAGTGCTAGAGCATCTCGGTTCGAGTCCGAGTGGCGGCATCCTCTAAAACTAAAAAGGACACAACGGATCCTTTAATTCGATCCCATATTTACATTCGGTAATTAAGGGCCCCATTTTTTTATAACAACAAAAAATGATTGGTTTTTTATGATATTTGCAACTTTAGAACATATATTAACTCACATATCTTTTTCGATCATTTCAATTGTGATTCCTACTCATCTGATGACCTCGGTCTATGAAATTGTAGGACTATGTGATTTGTCGGAAAAAGGCATGATAGCTACTTTTTTCTGTATAACAGGATTATTAGTTACTCGTTGGATTTATTCGGGACATGTACCATTAAGTGATTTATATGAATCATTAATGTTCCTTTCATGGAGTTTCTCTTTTATTCATATAGTTCCATATTTTAGAAACTATAAGAATTATTTCAGTACAATAACCGCCCCAAGCGCTATTTTAACCCAGGGCTTTGCCACTTCGGGTCTTTTAACTAAAATGCATCAATCTGCAATATTAGTGCCTGCTCTCCAATCCCGTTGGTTAATGATGCACGTAAGTATGATGCTGTTGAGCTATGCAGCTCTTTTATGTGGATCATTATTATCCATAACTCTCCTGGTCATTACATTTAGAAGAAACATAGATATTATCGGTAAAACCAATCATTTATTAATTAGTTCATTTTCTTTTGATGAGATCCAATACTTGAATGTTTCGTTTAGAAATTATCACAGATATCAATTGACTCAGCGATTGGATCATTGGAGTTATCGTGTCATTGGCTTGGGTTTTACCCTTTTAACTATAGGTATTCTTTCAGGAGCAGTATGGGCTAATGAGGCATGGGGATCTTATTGGAATTGGGACCCCAAGGAAACCTGGGCATTTATTACTTGGACCGTATTCGCGATTTATTCACATACTAGAACAAATAAAAGTTTGCAAGGTGCAAATTCAGCAATTGTAGCTTCTATAGGATTTCTTATAATTTGGATCTGCTATTTCGGGGTTAATCTATTAGGAAGAGGGCTACATAGTTATGGTTCATTCACATTAAACATCTAATTGA